TTGAGATTCAAATTTACGAATCATTCATGAATTATATATACGAATCATTCATGAATTATATAATAGTTAACGGTTCCAGTTTGTGCTGAATTTTTTCTTTTATGACTGAAAAATCAAAATTTTGTTTTTCACTAGAAAAGTAAGGGAAATTTTTAGAGATTGTATGGTTTTAAGATACTATACAATCAATCGAAGGGATGGATCCAACTCAAACAAAAAAGAAAGATTTCTTTTAGAAAAGGAATTAAGGAAAACGGGATTAAGATTCAAAATACAAGTACAATAAATAAGAAGACAAAAGGATAATTTTTTGATAGATTTTGATTTGGTATCGTTTTGGCGGCATGGCCGAGCGGTAAGGCGGGGGACTGCAAATCCTTTTTCCCCAGTTCAAATCCGGGTGTCGCCTAATCACCAAAAGAATTGACATACCTTCTTCTGTTTTGCTGATAGAATTGGGGAAATTTTTCCGGCGGAAGCAAACGGAGGAAACTGATAAATCGTGATAGTCCTTCCATTACTAACGGAGTGTCTACGGGCCGGGTTTTGAATTAGATTGGATAGCAGGACGGAAATAAAATTCCGTTTTTAGTTGCGGAAAGGCCAGAAGATACTTTGTAGACATATTCATCAAAGTCTTTGAGTACTCCGGCATTCAATCAATATTAATTCGATTGAATTGAGTAATTGGCTTTTACTTAATATACCTTATATACTATACCTTTTTTCTTTTTTCGTTAACCCCTAGTCAAGAACAGAACATAATAGGGCGTCCTCCGATTGTTTCATAGAGACAATAAGGGACGGTAAGGATTAGATCAAAACAAAATGGGAAAGAAATAGGGTATGGGTTGGGTAGTGATCTACCTTTCTTCTATTTTTTTAGACTTTTTACTTAACTTAATGAAGGACAACAAAAGAAAGAATAGATTTTTAGTATTTCTACATATTAGTAGCATTTCTTTGATACTTCCAAGGGGGTCTCCGCATATTTTGCTTGTGCTTAATCTTTTCTGATTATACTAGAAATCTTATAAGACCCCTTATAAGTTAGAGTTGGATTTATTGGATTGTTTCATCAACGACGTTAGGTCAGAATTTTTGACTCTGCGCCAGTGATTCCACTATTATTTATTAGTGAACAATAATTCAAGAATTCCTTCATAGATAGGGGACATAATTCACATGGATATAGTAAATCTCGCTTGGGCTGCTTTAATGGTAGTCTTTACATTTTCCCTTTCACTCGTAGTATGGGGAAGAAGTGGACTCTAGAAGTACTACTAATTGTAATTGAGTTTAGGAATTAAACTGGATCCTTTTTTTTTTTTTTATAAATCGTTCAGTTCTGAAAAGCTTTTTTTAGTTGAAATTTCATTATTTCAACACTATTTCAATTTAAAATTCAATTTTTAAATTGAAATAGAAATAAAAAAATATCTGCATTTCAAAATTCTCTTGGGTTTTCGTGTAGTAATATAGTTTATGAATAATATATATGAAGAATACTCTTTCAATCAAACAAATATTTCAATTATTTCCGTGTTTGTATTTCGAAAGTAAAAAGAATACAAAGTAAAAGAAATACAAATGGTAGTAAATTTATTCCAACTGAATTCTTGATCAATTTTCGATTTCGATGAACCGACTCTTACTAAAATTAGATATGGACCGTGAGGAAGAGTTGCACTTTTTTTATTTTACTTTTTTGTTTCCCTTTATTCAAAGAGAAAATAGTTCTGTTATTACATTACGTAGATACACATTTTCTATCGGAAACAACACAGACATAGTAGTTCTCTAACGAGATACTACACAGACTAAAATATTGTCTTGGGCGAGTCACATATTGCGCACTTCCCGTTTGTTTTAATATTTTGGAAATTTTATTTATGTTGTACTTGTTTTATTGAACTCACTGTTCAAACGTTAAAAGAGGTTTACTAATCCTTCCCCCCCCCCCCTTTTTTTTTTTTGAAATCCGAAGAAGTTTCCATAGATCATATGTCAACTGATCGATCAATGACTTCTTCGTCGGAATGCTAATAAAAAGATTACTTTATTTTCTTTTATTATACCCATCGAAGAGGCCCTTGATTCTTTTGATGGGATTCATATTGAAAATAATCAGCAATCCAGGAATTAGAATCGTACGAGTCGCTTTTCAATTATTTCAAATTGATTGAAATCAACACAAATTAAATACAAGACAGATGGATAAAGCAAAGAAATAGAATTGGGGGGGCACTATATACATTATATTATATATAATATGTAATTGATATCGATATATACCAATATATAGGAATATGACGATACTATTGTAGATTGATCTCTATTAAATTAACCCGGATTACAATACACCTTATATACACTACAATAACAATAGTAGATAGTATGGTAGAAAGATTCAGATATTTCTTTCTACCATACTATCGTATTTCATAGAATACGGCTAATTCTAGTCTGCCCATTTCATTTAAGACGCGAAATTTGAATC